GCACTTTAGGACACCCTTGGGGAAATGCACCCGGCGCCGTAGCTAATCGAGTAGCTCTAGAAGCATGTGTACAAGCTCGTAATGAAGGACGCGATCTTGCTCGCGAAGGTAATGAAATTATCCGTGAGGCTAGCAAATGGAGTCCTGAACTGGCTGCTGCTTGTGAAGTATGGAAGGAGATCAAATTTGAATTCCCAGCAATGGATACTTTGTAATCCAGTAATTTACGTTTGGTTTATTAGTTGAATTTCAATTAAACTCGGCCCAATCTTTTACTAAAAGGATTGAGCCGAACCCAACGATTCTATTGTATATGTTTTGGATAGCTACATATTTCTCTAGATATCCAAGATCTTAAATACAAAATAGAAGACCAAACACAACTCGTTCGATTATGGCAACGGCATTGGGTCCACAATTAATCCTAGAAGCTCTTAGGATCGGTGTATTCTTTTCTATCCCGCGGTTTCGTCCCAAGTATCACAACTCCTTCTCCCCATCCTGTATATTGTCCGTTTCGTTCCGTGTTGGAATATAAACAGATTCTATTAGTAGACGAGATTTTACGAAAAAGTTCATTTATAGGAGAAAACAAACATTTCTTTTTTTCGATACGAATTTTACACAAGATGAGAGCCGCCGCTATTTCGAATTGAAAAAGGTCGTATATAGCGAAGTGATACCCTGGGGTCTCACAAAAAAGAATGATTTTTTTTTCAATTGACTATTCATCTATTGTATTTTCATGGAAATAGGGACAAGAGAGCTCTATGAAAAAAAGGTGGTTCAATTTGACGTTATCTAAGGGTAAGGGTAAAGGGGAATTAGAATACAGGTGTGGGTTAAGTAAATCAATGGACAGTCTTGGTCCTATTAAAAATACCAGTGTAAGTGAGGATCCGATTCGAAATGATAAGGATAAAAACATTCATAGTTCGAGTGATAGTGACTGTTCGAGTTACAGCAATTTAGCTGGTGTCAGGGACATTCGTAATTTCATTTCGGATGACACCTTTTTTGTTAAGGATAGTAATAGGGACAACTACTCCATATATTTTGATATTGAAAATAAAATTTTGGAAATAGACAATGATCGTTCTTTTCTGAGTGAACTAGAAAGTTATTTTTATAGCTTTCGTAATTATAGTTCTAGGAATACTGGATCCAAAAGTGATGATCCCGACTATGATCGGTACATGTATGATACTAAATCGAGCTGGAATAAGCACGTTTATAATTGCCTCGACTCTTATCTTCATTCTCAAATCTGTATTGATAGTCACATTTTAAGTAGTAGTGACAATTATAGTGCCAGTTACTTTTTGAATTTCATTTCGAGTGAAAGTGGAAATAGTAGTGAAAGCGAGAGTTCGAATATACAAAGTAGCACGGATGGTAGTGATTTAACTATAAGCGAAAGTTCTGATGATCTCGATGTAACTCAAAAATACAGGCATTTGTGGGTTCAATGCGAAAATTGTTATGGATTAAATTATAAGAAATTTCTTAAGTCAAAAATGTATATTTGTGAACAATGTGGATTTCATTTGAAAATGAGTAGTTCAGATAGAATCGAACTTTCGGTTGATCCAGGTACTTGGGATCCGATGAATCACGACATGGTCTCTCTAGATCCCATTGAATTTCATTCAGAAGAGGAACCTTATAAAAATCGTATTGATTCTTATCAAACAAAAACGGGATTAACGGAGGCTGTTCAAACGGGTACAGGACAATTAAACGGGATTCCCATCGCAATTGGGGTTATGGATTTTCAGTTTATGGGGGGTAGTATGGGATCCGTAGTAGGCGAGAAAATCACCCGTTTGATCGAGTATGCTGCCAATCAATTTTTACCTCTTCTTCTAGTGTGTGCTTCCGGGGGAGCACGCATGCAAGAAGGAAGTTTGAGCTTGATGCAAATGGCTAAAATATCTTCTGCTTTATATGATTATCAATTAAATAAAAAGTTATTCTATGTATCAATTCTTACATCTCCTACTACTGGTGGAGTGACTGCGAGTTTTGGTATGTTGGGGGATATCATTATTGCTGAACCTAATGCCTATATTGCATTTGCGGGTAAAAGAGTAATTGAACAAACATTGAATAAGACAGTACCCGAAGGTTCACAAGCGGCTGAATTTTTATTCCATAAGGGCTTATTCGATCCAATCGTACCACGTAATCCTTTAAAGGGTGTTCTGAGTGAGTTATTTCAGTTCCACACCTTTTTTCCTTTGAATCAAAATCAACTCCAGTAGAGTTCTTAAGTGGAATTTTTTTTGTGGCGAATAATTAACAATTAGTTAGTTTATCCGAATCAAAATAAAAGAAAATCCGAAGAATGGATTTTTCTTTGGTGACATAAGATTTCATTGTACAAGGAAGCATGCGGATAATTCTTTTTTTTTGACGATATAACGTATTAGTAATCAGTAAACCTCTCTCAACAAAACAACATAAAATAAGTATTCGTCCTTAGAATTCATTGTAATTGGGGGCAGGCCAAATAAAACGAATTTCTTGTTCTCCTCTTGCGTATGTATATATCATTCAAATAGAGAAAATAGAAAATCTTGCATCTTTCTATATCCACTAACAAGGACCTTTTTCCTAGGAATCCCTGCTGTTGGATCGGATTCGTTAGAATCCTTGGGGAATTTGAATAATTTCTTTTTTAATATCGAATTTCTTTTTGTATTACAAAAAGAAATTCGATATTAAAAAAGAAATCCGAAGCTAAGAACAACAGAAGAAGAAAAATAAGTAATAATAATAACGAAAATGGGCTATCATACATTTATTTCATGTAGAAAAATGACTAGGTCCGTTCTACATTCCTTGCGCTTAGTATATATACTTATTTAGTATACTTAGTATATTTATATACAACTAGATAAGTATACTTTATATACATTTATATACGAATACGAATCTGATAATAATTAGAATATTAATTTTCATTATTTTAGGATTTCTTTATACCAGTAACAGGTACAAATATTAAATCGAGGTACCCTTTCTATGACAATTCTCAACAGCTTTCCCTCCATTTTAGTGCCTTTAGTGGGCCTAGTATTTCCGGCAATGGCGATGGCTTCTTTATTTCTTTATCTTGAAAAAAATAAGATTTTTTAAATCCGATCGGATCAAGGTCAACTCTCATCTAGTTTTTTTTTTTCAAGACTTAGCGATGACGGATAGCCATTTAGTAGAATAGTGTATAAGACTAAGAAGTGGCTTTCTCCGAGCATAAACGGAAAAGCTCTTATGCATGTGTAAACATGATATATAGGTAAATTTATTCTATCTATTGTCAACAATAGATTGTGATCTGAACTCATGTCTGCAATGAAAGTCAATGTATCTATATGTATGTACCGATCTATAGGGAATCATATGAAGGGGATGTTCTGATTTTATTAGATCTAACCAATTCGATGACTTACTGCTAAGAGTTCACATCAAAATAGTACTAGTTGATGAGAGTTACTTCAGAAACAACAAAAGTAAACTCAAATTTATTTTCTTTTGGTTATTTCCCCAATTCCAATAAAATTCAACTGGAGCTAGTATGTATGAGTTGGCGATCAGAATATATATGGATAGAATTTATAGCAGGCTCTCGCAAAACAAGCAATTTCTGCTGGGCCCTTATCCTTTTTTTAGGTTCATTAGGATTTTTAGTGGTTGGAATTTCTAGTTATCTTGATAGGAATTTGCTATCTTTATTTCCGTCTCAGCAAATCCAATTTTTTCCACAAGGGATCGTGATGTCTTTCTACGGGATCGCGGGTCTCTTTATTAGTTCCTATTTGTGGTGCACAATTACATGGAATGTAGGTAGCGGTTATGATCGATTTGATACAAAAGAGGGAATAGTGTGTATTTTTCGTTGGGGATTTCCTGGAAAAAATCGCCGCATCTTTCTACGATTCCTTGTGAAAGATATTCAGTCCATCAGAATAGAAGTTAAAGAGGGGATTTATGCTCGTCGTGTCCTTTATATAGAAAGCCGAGGCTTGGGGGCCATTCCCTTGAATCGTACTGATGAGAATTTGACTCTACGAGAAATTGAGCAAAAGGCTGCGGAATTGGCCTATTTCTTGCGTGTACCAATTGAAGGTTTTTGAAAAATTAACTGAAAAATAAGAATAAAAACTTTCTCGGCAGGAGGAACCCCTCAAGACTCTCTTTTTTTTTTTTCGAAATATGCGAGAGTTCCATTTTTACATTTTTAATAGAAAAAAAGTTCTTTCATTTCGAAATGCGAATAATATTAATATTCATTATTTGAATTTGAATCTTTCGGGCATTCATCGAAAGGGGGTAATCGCTTCGAATATTTGATCAATTGGGATATCTGGAAACAATATTGTTTTGTTTTTTATTATTTCTTGATTCAAATTCGAATTGGAATGAAGAATTCGAAGTGGATTCTTCTTCGATTTCTGTAGTTTTTCTACACTAGGTTCAAGAACTAACCGCCGAATCACAACTAAAAAAAACGAGACTCGATTTCTAGGTGCAATACCTTGTAATAGAACTCATGCTTGATAGAAATATTAGATCGCATAGAATCAACGAAGGAGGTGTGTTCATTAACAATTCACAGATGAAAAAATGACAAAAAAAAAAACGAACGCATCCATTCCCCTTAGATATCTTTCATCTATAATATTTGTAGTATTTTTGCCCTGGTGGACCCCTCTCTCATTTAATAAAAATCGGGAATCCTGGGTTACTGATTGGTGGAATACTAGTCAACCCGAAACCTTTTTGAATGATATTCAAGAAAAAGCTATTCTAGAAAAATTCATAGAATTAGAGGAATTATTCTTCTTGGACGAAATGATAAAGGAATTTACGGAAAGACGTCTAGAAAAGCTTCGTATAGGGCTCCCGAAAGAAACAATTCAATTAATCAAGATGCACGATGAGGATCATATCCATATGATTTTTCACTTCTCGACAAATACAATCTGTTTCATTAGTCTAAGCGGTTATTCGATTCTGTGTAATGAAGAACTTTTTATTCTTAACTCTTGGTTTCAAGAATTCCTATATAATTTAAGCGACACAATAAAAGCCTTTTCGATTCTTTTCGTAACTGATTTATGTATCGGATTCCATTCGCCCCGCGGTTGGGAACTACTGCTTGACTATGCCTACAACGATTTTGGATTTGCTCATAATGATATTATTCTATCTGTTCTTGTTTCCACTTTTCCAGTCATTCTAGATACGTTTTTTAAATATTGGCTTTTTTCTTATTTAAATCGTGTATCTCCGTCACTTGTAGTGATTTATCATTCAATGACTGAGTGAAAAGCGATTCAATGATCCAATTAGAATATTTTGGATTTTTTACATAAGCAAAGCATTCAAAGCCGTACTTCCCTTACTTTTCTACCCATCCAGAGGATCCGATCCCTCCCAGATTCCAGGAATCCTATATTCCAGTAAAATTTTTTCAGTAAATAGCAGAATCACGGATAGGGAACTGTATTAGTGATCTACCTAATTTTATTGTAGAAATTTTCGGGATCAACGATTGGACCATGCAAATTCGAAATACCTTTTCTTCGTTAAAGGGAGAGATTACTCGATTCATTTCCGTATCCCTCATGATATGTATAATAACTCAGGCATCAATTTCAAATGCATATCCCGTTTTTGCGCAGCAGGGTTTTGAAAATCCACGAGAGGCAACTGGTCGCATTGTATGCGCCAATTGTCATTTAGCTAATAAGCCCGTGGATATTGAGGTTCCACAGGCGGTACTCCCTGATACTGTATTTGAAGCAGTTGTTAGAATTCCGTATGATATGCAACTGAAACAAGTTCTTGCTAATGGTAAAAAAGGGTCTTTGAATGTGGGGGCCGTTCTTATTTTACCAGAGGGGTTTGAATTAGCCCCCTCCGACCGTATTTCGCCCGAGATGAAAGAAAAGATAGGAAAGCTGTCTTTTCAGACCTACCGACCCACTAAAAAAAATATTCTTGTGATAGGGCCTGTTCCTGGTCCGAAATATAGTGAAATAACTTTTCCTATTCTTTCCCCGAACCCCGCAACTCATAAAGGGGCTCACTTCTTAAAATATCCAATATACGTAGGCGGGAACAGGGGGAGGGGTCAGATTTATCCCGACGGGAACAAAAGTAACAATACGGTTTATAATGCTACAGCTGCGGGTATAGTAAGCAAAATCATACGAAAAGAAAAGGGGGGATACGAAATAACCATAACGGATGCAGCGAATGGGCGTGAAGTGCTTGATATTATCCCTCCAGGACCAGAACTTCGTGTTTCAGAGGGCCAATCTATCAAACTTGATCAACCATTAACAAGTAATCCTAATGTAGGTGGGTTTGGTCAGGCCGATGCAGAAATAGTACTTCAGGATCCATTACGTGTCCAAGGCCTTTTGTTCTTTTTGGCATCTGTTGTTTTGGCACAAATCTTTTTGGTTCTTAAAAAGAAACAGTTTGAGAAGGTCCAATTGTCCGAAATGAATTTTTAGATCCGCGTATTTATCATTTATCAACATCAAGTTGGTAAAAAGAACAAAATTCGTCTTGGCAATTATGTTATGTAGAAGCAAAAAACTTACGAAAAGTCTTTTGCTTATTTATTTTTTTTTTCTACCGGATGTCGGGAAGTTCTTGTACTGCACTCCTAAATCATAGTATATATATATTGTGAAGAAGGCTATTTTACTTTCACCCTTCTTTGTTTTTCCAATACAAATTGGAGGATTTCACTATTATCAGATTTAAATATCATAGAATGCGCCAATAGTTTTGATTCTATTCTAATAGAATCAAATTCGACTAGAACTAGACACTAAACATAAGATAAGAAAGTGGGGAATATCGAATATAGAGAAAGTAGGGATAAATGAGGGGAACAAGGAATTTTAAAGGGGATTATTCGTCGTACTAGTCTTCGGCACCCGAAAGGGATGTGGGAAATTCCTTTTCGGGTGTCGAAATAATAATGGTTCTTAATTCTATTCATCAAACATTCCTATTCGTAGTTTATAAATTTTCCAGGTTTATCAGAACTCTTTTTGGATTTCTATATTTCTATTAAGTAGTGGTAAAAAAAAAAAAAAGAAAGAGAAGTCATTGAGCAAATGAAACTTCTTCCATGAACCTAGAAAACTATTTGAATTGAATTAATGAGACACTAAAATAAATAGAATAAAGTTCTACTAGTATAGAAAGGATTTGGATAAGATCGGATCAACAGAAATCTATATATAGATGGATTGTGATTCTGTGATCCAAGAAAAAGAAATTGAGTGATTGCTTATTTTTTTGTAACTTTGAAAGTTTCGATAGATACTATTGGGGAACAGATGTTCTGAATCAATTAAGCAAATTAATAAAAAAAATCATCAGAAATCATCAAAAAATGAAATGGATTTTTTTGAAGCATCGGAAGAAGTGATCTATTTTTTCCATTTATACGTATACGAGCAAAACAAAATA